AATAAGGTGCCTGAGTAAAAGGGCTATCTTGATAGGATAGATTATACAATAAAATTGTTCTTATTATATATTTTAGAATTAAACTAAATCTAAAGAAATCAAAACTCTTTGTGCATCATACACTAATATATAAGAAAGATAAGCTAATTAAGCTACCAGGTTCATACCCTGTTTATAGAAGTAAAATCTTCTTCTTTCCAATAACACTAAATTCAAGAAAAATAACTTTTTTTATAATAATAATTATTAGAACATTAATTGTTATTAGAGCAGATAATTGATTGGGGATATGAATAGGGATAGAAATAAATTTAATGTCATTTATCCCTTTAATCTCTAAAAGAAAAAATAAAAATTCTTCACAAGCTATAATAACATACTTTTTAGTACAAAGATTAAGAAGTATAATCCTATTATTTTCAGTAACTATAAACCCATTAATTATAAGAAGAATTAATTTAGAGGAATTATGGATCAAAAACATAACTATATTAAGCCTAATTATTAAATTAGGGGCAGCCCCTTTCCACTGATGATTACCAAGAATATTAAGAAACATAAATTGAACAGAATGCTTTATTTTGATAACATGACAAAAAATTGCACCATTAGTGGTATTAAACAATTTAGCACCTAGATCAATAATTTTGTATATTACAGCCCTAGTATCAGGGATAGTGGGTAGTATTGGGGGCTTGAATCAAACCTCAATTCGGAAACTAATAGGTTATTCATCAATTAACCATTTAGGGTGAATAATTATATTTATATCAATAAGAAATATATGATATAAATACTTAATTATTTATTCAACATTAATAGGATTAATCTGTTATATATTAAACTTTAAAACCATTTATTTTATAAACCAAATTAGAACAAACTCAAATTCATTAACCGAAAAATTTACATTAATTATTATAATACTTAGAATTGGGGGCCTCCCACCATTTATTGGATTCTTACCTAAATGAATAGTTATCCAAAGAATAATTAATTCCAATTTATTTTTCATTTTAGTAATAATATTAATATTATCATTAATAACATTATTTTATTATATACGTATAGTAATCAATTTTATTTTAATATATTCAACAATAAATAAATGAATAAAATTTAAGACCATTAACATAAAATTTATATATATAGCTCTTAGAATAAACATTATATTACCTATATTTTTAATTCTTAATTTTTTTTAAAGCTTTAAGTTAAAAAAACTATTAACCTTCAAAGTTAAAAATACTAAAAAGTAAGCTTTAGTTTTAACACCTTTAGATTTGCAATCTAATATCATATATTTTGACTATAAAGCTAATTGATAAGAGGTAATTAACCATATATAAATTTACAATTTATAGCCTAAAATTCAGCCACCTTACCATTTGAATAAATGATTATTTTCCACAAACCACAAAGATATTGGAACATTATATTTTCTATTTGGCATATGATCTGGAATAGTAGGTTCTTCAATAAGATGAATTATCCGTGTAGAATTGGGGCAGCCCGGGTCATTTATTGGAGATGATCAAATTTATAATGTAATTGTTACAGCCCACGCATTTATCATGATTTTCTTTATAGTTATACCTATTATAATTGGGGGGTTTGGAAATTGACTAGTACCATTAATAATTGGGGCCCCAGATATAGCATTCCCACGAATAAATAATATAAGATTTTGATTATTACCCCCCTCTCTAACATTATTATTAACAAGTAGAATAGTTGAAATAGGAGCAGGAACAGGATGAACTGTATACCCACCATTATCAAGAAATCTATCACATAGAGGAGCCAGAGTAGACTTAGCAATCTTTTCACTTCACTTAGCGGGAGTTTCATCAATCCTAGGAGCAGTAAATTTCATTTCAACAATTATAAATATACGGCCCGTAGGAATAACCCCTGAACGAACACCTCTATTTGTATGATCTGTTGGAATTACAGCACTGCTGCTACTTTTATCACTACCAGTCCTAGCAGGGGCAATCACTATATTATTAACTGATCGAAACTTTAATACATCATTTTTTGATCCAACAGGGGGCGGAGATCCAATCTTATATCAACATCTATTCTGATTTTTCGGACACCCTGAAGTTTACATTTTAATTTTACCAGGATTCGGACTAATCTCACATATTATTAGCCAAGAAAGAGGTAAAACTGAAGCATTTGGGGCATTGGGTATAATTTATGCTATAATAGCAATTGGATTATTAGGATTTATTGTATGAGCACACCATATATTTACAGTAGGAATAGATGTAGACACTCGAGCTTACTTTACATCTGCAACTATAATTATTGCTGTACCAACAGGTATTAAAATTTTTAGTTGGTTAGCTACATTACACGGAGTAAATATAAATTATTCCCCTTCAACATTATGGGCCCTAGGGTTTGTATTTCTATTTACAATTGGAGGATTAACAGGAGTAATCTTGGCAAATTCATCAATCGATATTGTATTACACGACACTTACTATGTAGTAGCCCACTTCCACTATGTCTTGTCAATAGGAGCTGTATTCGCAATTATAGGGAGATTTATTCAGTGATACCCCCTATTTACAGGATTGACATTAAAAAATAAATGATTAAAAATTCAATTCTTAACAATGTTCGTAGGAGTAAATTTAACTTTCTTCCCTCAACATTTCTTAGGATTAAGAGGTATGCCACGACGTTATTCAGATTACCCCGATTGTTATACAACATGAAATATTATTTCATCAATTGGATCCACTATATCTATAATCAGAATCATTATATTTATTATAATTATCTGAGAAAGCATTGTAACAAAACGATCAGCCATTTTTAGACATAATATGACATCAAGAATTGAGTGGCTACAAAAAATACCCCCTGCAGAACATTCATATGCAGAATTACCTATATTAACTAACTTCTAATATGGCAGAATAGTGCAATGAATTTAAGCTTCATATATAAAGATAAAGTCTTTTATTAGAAATCGCAACATGAGGTAATATCAAATTACAAGACGCAATATCCCCTTTAATAGAACAATTAATTTTTTTCCATGATCACACATTAATAATTTTATTAATAATCACCGTTATAGTTTCATATATTATATTATCAACTATAAAAAATAAATTAATTAATCGATTTTTACTTGAAGGTCAAACAATTGAATTTATCTGAACTTTAATACCAGCTATTACATTAATTTTCATCGCATTACCATCATTGCATTTATTATATTTAATTGATGAAGTAAAAAACCCAGACTTAACCCTAAAAATCATTGGCCATCAATGATATTGAAGATATGAATATTCAGACCTAAATAATGTAGAATTTGATTCATACATAAAACCCACAAATGAACTAAATAATAACGAATTCCGATTATTAGATGTAGATAATCGAGTTGTATTGCCATTTAATCTACAAGTCCGAGTACTAGTTACAGCAGCAGATGTATTACATTCATGAGCTGTGCCTGCACTGGGAATTAAAATTGATGCTATCCCAGGACGGCTTAATCAAGGTGCCTTCAAAATAACACGACCAGGAATTTTGTATGGGCAGTGTTCAGAAATTTGTGGTGCCAATCATAGATTCATACCAATTGTAATCGAAAGAGTACCTATAAACAAATTCATTAATTGACTAAACTCAAACTCATTAAGTGGCTGAATAGTTAAGCGTTGGTCTCTTAAACCAAATTATAGTATATTAACAAATACTCTTAATGAAAGAAGTTAGTTTAAAAAAAACATTAACTTGTCAAGTTAAAAATACTAGATAGTACTCCTTAATACCACAAATAGCCCCAATTTGATGAGAACTAATATTTATTATTTTTTTAACAAGATTAATATTAATAATTATAATTATATACTTCAATAAAATAATAAAAATTAAAAGATTAAAAAAACAATACAAAACAATTAAACAAAATAATTGAAAATGATAACTAATTTATTTTCAACATTTGATCCATCAACTTCAATAAATATATCAATAAACTGAGTAAGAACAATTACATGTTTTATATTAATCCCTTTAACATATTGAACACTACCAAACCGAATAAGTAGAATAATTAATATAATCACAAATAAACTAAATGAAGAATTTAAAATATTAATAGGACCAAAATCAAAAGGTATAACATTAATAATAATTTCATTATTTATATTTATCTTAATTAATAATTTAATGGGATTATTACCTTATATCTTTACAAGCTCAAGACATCTAGTATTCACACTAAGATTAGCACTCCCACTATGAATTACATTAATATTATATGGCTGAATTAATCAAACTAATCATATATTTGCACACCTAATCCCTGCAGGAACACCTGCAATACTTATACCATTTATAGTAATAATTGAAACAATCAGAAATATAATCCGACCCGGATCATTAGCAGTGCGACTAACAGCAAATATAATTGCTGGGCACTTATTAATAAGATTATTAGGAAACAACTCAATCAACAGAGGAGTTATATTACCCATAATTATAATTGTACAAATTATGCTAATAATGTTCGAAACAGCGGTATCATTAATTCAAGCTTATGTATTTTCAGTTTTAAGAACACTATACTCTAGAGAAGTTATATAATGAAACTACATAAAAATCACCCATTTCATCTAGTTGATTATAGCCCATGACCTTTAACAGGATCAATTGGGGCTATAACTCTAACCTCAGGAATAGTAATATGATTCCACAAAAATGAGATATACTTATTCTGATTAGGAGTGACAATTTTATTATTAACAATATTTCAATGATGACGAGATATTGTCCGTGAAGGAACTTTCCAGGGTATACATACAATTAAAGTTACTGAAGGGCTAAAAATTGGAATAGTACTTTTCATTATCTCAGAAGTATTCTTTTTCATTTCATTCTTCTGAGGATTTTTCCATAGAAGCCTAGCCCCTACAATTGAATTAGGTATAACATGACCTCCTAAAGGAATTAAAACATTTAACCCAATAGAAATCCCCCTATTAAATACAATAATTTTATTGTGTTCAGGAATTACAGTAACATGAGCCCACCACAGATTAATAAATAATATACACGACCAAACAAAAAAAGCTTTAATATTAACAGTTATCCTGGGAGTATTCTTTACTATTCTACAAGGCTATGAATATATTGAAGCCCCCTTTTGCATTAGAGATTCAATTTATGGATCATCGTTTTTTATAGCTACAGGATTTCACGGAATTCATGTAATTATTGGAACAACATTTCTATTTATTTGTCTAATACGTCATATAATATGCCATTTCTCTAAAACACATCACCTAGGATTTGAAGCAGCGGCCTGATACTGACACTTCGTAGATGTAGTATGATTATTCCTTTACATTTCAATTTACTGATGAGGTAGTTACTTTTTTAGTATAAATAATATATTTGACTTCCAATCAAAAGATCTTATAAAAGAAAAAGTAATACTAAAAATCTTATCATCAATTATAATAGCAATAACAATTTCTATAATATTAATAATAGTATGCACAATTATTTCAAAAACTTCTATCATAGACCGAGAAAAAATATCCCCATTCGAGTGCGGATTTGACCCTAAATCATCAGCACGATCACCCTTCTCACTACAGTTCTTCTTAATTGCAATTTTATTTCTAATCTTTGACATCGAAATTGCACTACTACTGCCCATACTAGTAACAATAAAAACAAGAAATATTGTGATATGAACATTAACTATGACAGTATTTATTATAACATTAATCCTAGGACTTTATTACGAATGAAAGAATAATATACTAGAATGAACTTTTTGGGGGTATAGTTAAAAATAACATCTAAATTGCAACTAGAAGGAGCTTAATATATAGCTACCCTCATAAGTATTGAAGTAATAATTACATTTAGTTTCGACCTAAAAATAGAGAAAATCTCCTTACTTAATTAATTGAAGCCAAAAAGAGGCCCTCCATTGTTAATGGAGCCATTGGTGAATTAACCCAATTAAAAGAGAATGTAGATATCTGAAAGAAGCTGCTAACTATCTTTCAAAGCGGTTAAATTCCGTTTTTCTCTTAATTTATATAGTTTAACTTAAAACACTACATTTTCAATGAAGAGATGAATTAATTTCTATAAATTATTTAAGAAGGTAAAACCTTATCATAATAGCTTCAATATTACGCTTTAAAATTAAGCTACTCAAATAAATAATAATAAGAATAAATATTATAAGAACAAAAGAACAAAAAAAAATCCTAATATTATTATTCTGATAAAAAAGCAACAATTTACTCAATATATATATATATATAACTAAGATATTTGACATAATATACTCGCCCCAACCTATATCCATAAAATCAGAACAAAGCTTGGAAAAAGGCAAAGAGTAAGAATTAACAATATAAGTTCTAAAATTAGGCATAAACCATATTAAACCTAAATAAGAAACCAATAGAGGGGAACTTACACCAAAAATAGAGTCAGAGTAATTTAAAAAACATAATTCATAACCAATTCAACCACCAAAACAAACAAAAATTAAAGGTATTAATTTACATTCAATAGGCATAGACAGAAAATCAGGAAAAGGGAATAAAACCCAATTAAGTAATCTTCCACCCAAAACCCCTATAATAACTAAAAAAATTATAGACTTATTTATAACAGAATCTTCAAAAAAGGAAGAAAAAGGTATAGATCCCTTATAATCAGTTATAGAATAATACATTAAACGAGTACTATAAGAAACAGTTAAACCGACAGAAAGAAAAAACAAAAAATAAATAAAAGTATTAAAAAAAGAAAAAGTCAAAGTTTCTAAAACTATATCTTTTCTATAAAACCCGGATAAGAAAGGTAAACCACATAAAGAAAGATTAGCAATACTAAAACAAGTTCTAGTATAAGGTAAATGATTGACTAAACCACTTATATGACGAATATCCTGGGAATCATTTATACAATGAATAATTAAACCTGCACACAAAAATAAAAGGGCCTTAAAAAAAGCATGGGTTAATAAATGAAAATAAGAAATAGTAGAATAACCAATAAATAAAATTCTCATTATTAAACCTAACTGTCTCAAAGTAGATAAGGCAATAATCTTCTTAAGGTCATATTCAAAATTAGCACCTAAACCAGACATAAATATAGTTAATATAGATAAGAGAAGAAAAAAAGATAAATCAAATTGATACAATAAAGAACTAAAACGTACTAATAAATAGACACCAGCAGTAACCAAGGTGGAAGAATGAACCAAAGCAGAAACAGGAGTAGGGGCAGCCATAGCAGCAGGCAATCAAGAAGAAAAAGGAATTTGTGCACTCTTAGTAAAAGCACCTAAAACAATTAAAACAAATAAAACATAACTTCAATCAAATAAATAAAAATTGTAATATAAAAAACATCATGAACCTGAATTAAATAACCACCCAATCCCTAAAAGAATACAAACATCACCAATACGATTAGTTAAAACAGTTAATATACCTGCATTATAAGACTTATAATTCTGAAAATAGACAACTAAACAATAAGAAACTAAACCCAAACCATCCCAACCCAAAAGAATTCTAATTAAATTAGGTCTAACAATTATTAATGCTATAGAAAAAATAAATAATAATACTAAAATTAAAAATCGATATTTATTAGAATCATCAAATATATAAATAAAACTATAACAAATAACTATAGAAGAAATAAATATAACACTACCCATAAAAATTAATGATATTCAATCAAAAAGTAAAGTTATAACTAACCCACAAGAATTAATACTAAGAATCTCTCAATCCAATATTAAAAAATAATCAATAGAAAGAAAATAAATACCCAATAAGAAAAACAAAACACCAAAAACCAAAATAATAAAAAATCAAAATATATATATATCTATTTTATTCATTTAACCTGAAGTAATAATACACCTATAACACCACAAATTACTATTCTAAATTAAACTATTCAAGTAAAATCATATAGTATAAAAATCAGAAAATAAAAACAAAAAATTTAGGGGAAATAGATGAAAAAATAATAATAAATACTCTCGAATAAAAGACAAACACTCATACTTTAAACCTCTATAAACAGAACCATGCTGGGTAATTGAATATAAGTAAATTCTGTAACAGCAACTCAAAAAGGAAGAAAAAGCCAAAAGTAATATTGTTATAGATCTCCAACTAAGAATAGAATTAATCAAAAGAACTTCACCAAAAAAATTTAAAGAGAAAGGACTAGACATGTTATTAATACTAAATAAAAACCAAAATATAGAAATTCTAGGTATAATAGTAATAAATCCCTTATTAACCAAAAAACTACGACTATGAGAGCGTTCATAAGAAATATTAGCTAAAGAAAAAAGGCCAGAAGAACAAAGACCATGGCCAATCATAAGAACTAAAGAGCCTTCAAACCCAAAACTTCTACAAGTTATAATACCACAAATAACTAAACCTATATGAGCGACTGAAGAATAAGCAATTAAAGACTTCATATCCACCTGATAAAGACACAAAAATCTTACTAATACTCCTCCAAATAAACTTAAAGTAATAAAAAAATTATTGATTAATGAACAAACTTTCAAAAAAAGAAAAACCCGATATAAACCATAACCGCCTAATTTAAGCAGAATACCCGCTAAAACCATAGAACCAGAAACAGGTGCTTCTACATGAGCCCTAGGAAGCCAAAAATGAAAAAAAACTAAAGGCATTTTAATTAAAAAGGCCATAATTAAAGACAAATAAACATAAAAATTTAAATTATCTAATAAAATCAAGAAATAAAATAAAGTAAAATAATTATTATAAATATAAAAAATAGAAACTAATAAAGGAAAAGAAGCAAAAAGAGTATAAAATAATAAATATAAACCAGCAACAAAACGTTCAGGCTGGTACCCCCACCCAAAAATTAGAAACAGAGTAGGAATCATTCTAGACTCAAAAAATAAATAAAATATAAATAAATTAGAAGTAGAAAAAGTAAGAATAAGCAAAAATAATAATACTAACAAGACAAACAAAAATTCACTATTATAATTAAAATTAAAAAAAACCCTAGATCTTGCCAAAATTATCAAAAATATAATTCAAATACTCAAAAATACTATACAATAGGAAACCAAATCTATACCAAAACCAAAACTCAATCTTCTATAAAATAAAGTAAAAGAGTAAAAAATAAAAGAAAAAGATAATAACAAAAAACATAATATAAAAAGCCACCAATTACCAACTAAAGGGGTTAAAAACAAAACAAATATAAAAATCCTTATCATGAACTAACAGAAAGGCTAGACAAAAGATCATTTCCATGTCTACGAATCATATTAACAAGAACACCTAGACCCAAAGCCCCTTCACAAACAGAAAAGACTAAAAATAACAATACAAAATAAAAATCTACCCCATAAATAATAAACAAATTAAAAAGACCTAAAAAAACAATTAATACTAAAAACTCCAATCTAAAAAGAGCCAAAAGTAAATGTTTATGAGTAAAAGAAAAGGTAAATAAACCTCTAAAAAACATTAAAAAAAGAAAAATATAAAAATTATAAATAAGTTTTAATAGTTTAATAAAAATAATGATCTTGTAAATCATAGATAGAGTAATCTTTAAAACTTCAGTAAAAAGCCTTAGCCCAACCTCAATCCCCAAAATTGACATTTTAAATTAAACTACTTACTGATATAACAATAATGTTCATCATTATAACAATATTATCAATTATATTCATGACACTAAAACACCCCTTAGCTATAGGAATAACAATCATTGCACAAACAATCATCATTTCAATAACAACAGGATTAATAATAGGATCATTCTGATTTTCATATATTTTAATAATCACTATACTAAGAGGTATATTAGTATTATTTATATATATAGCAAGAATTGCATCAAACGAAAAATTTAATCCATCAATCAAAATAACAATATTAATAATAATAATCATTACAACAAGAATCATATACACATATATAATAGAACAAAATGATAGAGAAATAATCAGAACAATAATTATACCAGAAAACATTTCCCTAAATAACCTATTTAATATAAAACACAAATTCATCACAATAATAATAGTAATATATTTATTATTCGCAATAATTACCGTATCATTTATTGTTAATATTTCTGAAGGACCTTTAAAGATTAAAAAAAGATAATGAACAAACCAATACGAAAAACACACCCTCTATTAAAAATCATTAATGGGTCATTAATTGATTTACCCACCCCATCAAATATTTCACTATGATGAAATTTTGGATCCTTACTAGGTATATGTCTAATAATTCAAATCATCACAGGAATCTTCTTAGCAATACACTACACAGCAAATGTAGAATTAGCATTCAACAGAGTTATTCACATCTGCCGTGATGTAAATAATGGATGGCTATTACGTAATACCCACTCAAATGGAGCATCACTATTCTTTATTTGCTTATATTTACATGTAGGACGAGGAATATATTATGGATCATATAAATTAACAATAACATGAAATGTAGGAGTTATATTATTATTAATAACAATAGGAACAGCATTCCTTGGTTATGTATTACCATGAGGGCAAATATCATTATGAGGTGCTACAGTAATTACAAATTTACTTTCAGCAGTACCTTACCTAGGTAACGAAATCGTAAAATGACTATGGGGTGGATTTAGAGTAGATAACGCAACACTAACACGATTCTTTACTTTACATTTCTTATTACCATTCATAATCGCTGCAATAGTTATAATTCATTTACTATTTTTACATCAAACAGGGAGAAATAATCCACTAGGGCTAAATTCAAATTATGACAAAATTCCATTCCACCCATACTTTTCAATTAAAGATCTAATAGGAATAATATTCACATTAACAATATTTTCATTATTAATCCTTCTAGAGCCTCGAATATTAGGTGACCCAGAAAATTTCATTCCAGCAAACCCCTTAGTAACCCCAGTCCATATTCAACCAGAATGATATTTCCTATTTGCATATGCCATTTTACGATCAATCCCAAATAAACTAGGAGGAGTAGTAGCCATAATCTTATCAATCATTATTATTACAATTTTACCTATCACTAATAAAAGAAAATTCCAAACAACAGCATTTTACCCCTTAAACAAACTATTATTTTGAACATTCATCACTATTATAATTTTGTTAACCTGAATTGGAGCACGACCTGCAGAAGAACCATTTATCACAACAGGGCAAGTATTAACAATAATATACTTTAGATACTTTATCATCAACCCCTTAACATTAATATTATGAGACAAAATTAATAATTAAGTTAATAAGCTTTAGATAAGCATTTATTTTGAAAATAAAAAAAAATGGTTAAATTCCATTATTAACTTATCACTTAAACCAATGAATTACAAGTTAGAGAGCAATAACGAAACAAAAGAAGAAAAAAATAAAAAATAGTTTAAAGAAATAGGCAAAAATACCTTCCAAGTAAGATATATTAACTTATCATAACGAAAACGAGGTAAAGTACCACGAACCCAAATAAACCAAAAAATAACAAAAACAGTCCTAATATAAAAAAGGACAGAATAAAGATCACAACCAAAAAAAATAATAACAGTTAATAAACTCATAAAAATAATATTTATATATTCAGATAAAAAGATAAAAGCAAAGCCACCACTTCTATATTCAACATTAAAACCACTAACTAATTCTCTCTCACCCTCAGCAAAATCAAAAGGTGCTCGATTAGTCTCAGCTAAACAAGAAGAAAGTCAACAAAAAAGTAAAGGAATAGAAAAAAAAATAAATCAAATGTCTGACTGATAAATTATAAAATTAACAAAATTATACCCAAAAATAAAAATAAAAAAACAAATAAGAATTATAGCTATTCTAACCTCATAAGAGATAGTCTGAGCTATAGCACGAAGGCTGCCCAAAAGAGCATATTTAGAGTTAGAAGATCAACCAGAAAGTATAGTACCATAAACCCCTATACCAGTACAACACAAAAAGAATAAAAGACCATAATTAAAACTATATAAGTTAGTAAAATAAGGAAAAAGAACCCATAAAGAAAAAGATAAAACAAGTATAAAAATAGGAGAAAGGTAATAAATCAAAAAATTAGATATATAAGGATAAGTTTGTTCCCTAAAAAATAATTTAATACCATCAGAAAAAGGTTGTAATAAACCTATAAAACCAACCCTATTAGGACCCTTACGTAATTGAATATAACCTAAAACCTTACGTTCAAGTAAAGTAACAAAAGCAACAGCAACTAAAACAAAAATAAGCATAATTAAATAACTAATAATAAAAATTACTATTTGTAATAAAAATTACATTTATAAATCCTAAATTTATCGCACTAAACTTCTGCCAAAATAGTAATAATAATCAACAAAATATAAATATTATTTATACCAGGTCCTTTCGTACTAAGGTATAAAAAAAAATTGCAGATAGAAACCAACCTGGCTCACGCCGGTCTGAACTCAGATCATGTAAAGATTTAAAAGTCGAACAGACTTAGTATTTAAGCTTCTGCGCCAAAAACTTTCTTTAATCCAACATCGAGGTCGCAAACTTAATCCATAGATAAGGACTCTCCGGAAAAATTACGCTGTTATCCCTAAGGTAATTTAATCTTATAATCTTTAAAAAAGGATCAAAAATACATAAATAAATGATAATAAATAATTGAGGGTTAATTAATCCTCAATATCGCCCCAACAAAATTATAAAAATAAAATTTAACAAAACAATTAACCAAAAATTAAAAATTAAAATTATAATAAAATTCTATAGGGTCTTCTCGTCTTGCAAAAAAATCTAAGCTTTTTGACCAAAAAATTAAATTCATAAAATTTAAATAAAGAAAGATAGTCCCTCGTCCAATCATTCATACAAGCCTCCAATTAAAAGACAAATGATTATGCTACCTTTGTACAGTCAAAATACTGCAGCCATTAAGTAAAACCATTGGGCAGATTAGACCTATAATTAAAATCTACAGGACATGTTTTTGTTAAACAGGCGAAGACTAAAATTGCCGAGTTCCTATATTTAAATTAACAAAACTACTAATTCTATCATTATTACTAAACAGGATAAATAAAAATATACAACCTAATAGAAATCTAAATAAAATACAAAATTAACAAAAAAAAAGAATTAACTATAACGAAATAAATGATGGACGTTACTAAACCTACAAAAAACCATTAACTAAAAAAATTATAGAAATATTAAAGAGCTTATCCCCCATAATATTAACTAACCCTATTAAATCAAAATTAAAATATAAAAAAACCAAAAGTTAGTCTAAATTAAATTAAATTATTAGATAACCAGATATTTAAAAATGAATAGCATATAACCCCTACAGTAAAATTAAAAATCATTATGAAACAAAAACTCACATAAAACTGTATCTCTTTTAATTTCGGGAAAATTAATAATAATTAATTCAAAATTAATAAACCCTGATACAAAAGGTACTACAAAAAAAGTATACTTATAATAAATAAAAAATAACCCTTAACAGTACAATAAACTATAATAATAAATAATTAATTCAATAAAAAATACTAAAAAAAAAGTTATTTCTATAATAAAAGAAAAAGTAATAATTAAAATAAATCAGTTATTATCAAGTCAGGTTGAATTGCACAAACCAAAACATTAATGTAAATAATGGTATTCCTAGAATTTAACTTGATAATACCAACTTCACTTTCCAGTAAAATTACTTTGTTACGACTTATTTCACCTTAATAATGAAAGCGACGGGCGATGTGTACATAACATAGAGCTATAATCAAAATTAAAAATTAATAAAAATTACTTTCAAATCCTTTTTATTTGCACTAATTACAAGAATTTACAAAACCAATAAATAACATTAAATGTAACCCATTAAACCTTCAATATAGCTGCACCTTGACCTGACATAAAATACATTAATAAAAAAAAGAAAATATCCTAAAAAAACATTCAATGACAGAGATATACAAACAATAAATTAAAGTTAAATCCAACGTGGATCATCGATTAAAAAACAGGTTCCTCTGAAAAGACTAAATTACCGCCAAATCCTTTTATTTTAAAGACCATAACTAATAATAATAAGGCCAAATTTACATTCAGAATAATAGGGTATCTAATCCTAGTCTAAATACTGAATTTCATATAATAAAAAACCAAAAAATTAAAAATAAACTAAAATTTCACTTAATAGAAATAAAAATAATAATCAATAATAAAATAAAATACCTACCAAAAAAAATTGACTAGAATAAATTGTATAACCGCGCATGCTGGCACAAAATTTTACTATTCAAATTAAATAATAACTGGAATTATAAAAATATAAATAACCAAAATTAAAAACTAAAATTAAAAACTAAAAATAATCATTAAGAAAATTATTAACCCACAAAAATTTATATTTAATATTATAAATAAAGCCAAAATAAACATTCAAGAGCCAGAATCAAACTCATCATAAAATAAAATTAAATATTACGGAACTATTATAAACAATATACCCCCCCCTACTACTACTCTCTCCCCTGATCTAGTCCCCTACCGCTCAAGTTTAATACTAAAAATTACACCTGTTAGACCTATTAAAACAGACAAACAAATAAGAACAGCCTTCAAACCAGATAATATAGAGATTAAGGGGGCTCATAATATAAAAATACACTAAAGTAAAAATACATAATAGTACTAAAAAAGAAAAATATACAATGACTTGACTAATAATAAATAATAAAAGAAAAAGTAATAACCTAAAATTAAAAAAATCATAGTTCAATTAATAAAAATAAGCTAGGTTTGAAGACTATCCCATAAAATTAAGAATTAAACTAATAGGTTAATACACCGTTTAGCTCTATAAATTGAAGATTAACAATGCCAAAAATAAATAATTATAATAAATAAAAATACAGGTTCTAACAGCCACAGTCTATCCATTGTGGTAATAAATTGAAGATTAACATACAATAAAAATCATTAAATTAAACCTATCATCCAATCTCCTGATATAGTGAAGTCCGCTAAAAATAATAATACTAAAAATTACACCTGTTAGACCTATTAAAACAGACAAACAAATAAGAACAGCCTTCAAACCAGATAATATAGAGATTAAGGGGGCTCATAATATAAAAATACACTAAAGTAAAAATACATAATAGTACTAAAAAAGAAAAATATAAAATGAATTGACTATTACATAGAGGGGACAAATCAAGATAGCCTGAATATTAACATAAAATTAAAAATAACTTAAGGTCCGCTAAAAATAATTAAAATAAATAATAATACTAAATAACGAAATTTAGTCCAAACCCCTCTTTGTCAAGAAAAAAAAAAAGAGGGGTT